TCGCAGAAATTAGGAATAGAGAATCCATATCAAAGAAAGTTGGAATAATGGGATCCATTGTTATTTGATACATTGCGGTCAGTAACATTGGTGAATTGAGTAAAGGTGCGGAAAGAGAGGGATTCGAACCCTCGGTAAACAAAAGCCTACATAGCAGTTCCAATGCTACGCCTTGAACCACTCGGCCATCTCTCCGACATAATGATTATGGCCAGAAATCAAGTGAGTAGTGAGTCATTCATATTCGATTTTTTTTTGTATAGGTACATACAATGAATTCTAACTATAAAAATAGAAAAACTTTTGATCAAAAAAAAAAACTTCCCTTCGAGGGCAGTAGGATAAATTTGAATGAGTCTGTTTTTACGTTATTTCGTACTGTACAATTCCTCTGTTTGTGGGATTATTTTCTCACGAGGGGTAATTAAATTATAAAATGGATTACTACCTATGCCTAGACTTCTAATAACTAGATCTCTGATAAATGGAAATTTTATTGATAAGACCTTTTCAATTGTAGCCAATATCTTATTACGAATAATTCCGACAACTTCAGGAGAAAAAGAGGCATTCACCTATTACAGAGATGGTGCGATTTGATTTTTTTTGTTTATTTACTGCTCTCAGTCTTAAGAGAAAGATACATTCTTTGGATAGAAAGAAAAAAAATCTACGCTTGCTGAAGGTGAAGTTTGTAAATAAAACACTTAATTCCTTCTGTCGTGTATCCCCGATTAATGCAGCTTCATATGCTTCAATCTTCGATTTATAGTATTAAGCGAAAGGTTATACCTATACCTATGGGTTAGGTCAACCCTACTCCACTAGTACCAATAGGCGGCATGGGGGAAGAAGCACTACGCCTGGGAATCAACAACAAGAAAACTTTGTTAAATATTATCCCTATTCCTTAGATCTGGGTCGGGACTAACAAGAATGGTTGGGACAACAAACATCCATCTCGTTCGTATTTTGGATACCCGTATAACCATCGAAGACTGTTGAAGTGACTAATTCCTGGAAATTAAGCGGCGTTGAAGACAAAGAAATTGTTGGAGTTACCTTTTTTTTATCCAGTACCAACATACTTAATGTTAAAAATAAAAAAAAAAAGATTTTTTTTACAGGACAGGAAGGTTGGCTAGAGATTTCTTGTAAAAACACTAGCCCTGCTCAGTTTATAATGAGAATATTGCAATCTTTTTTGATTCTATGTATTTTTATCATTATACACCTAAAGATAAGGGAGGAGCCGTATGAGATGAAAATCTCACGTACGGTTCTGGAACGGAGATTCTTTGAAACGAATGACGACCGTAACGGATGTCGGCTCAATCCGAAGGAAATTATGCGGAAGCTTTACAGAATTATTATGAAGCTATGCGACTAGAAATTGATCCCTATGATCGAAGTTATATACTTTATAACATAGGCCTTATCCACACAAGTAACGGGGAACATACGAAAGCTTTGGAATATTATTTTCGGGCACTAGAACGAAACCCGTTCTTACCACAAGCTTTTAATAATATGGCTGTGATCTGTCATTACGTGCGACTATCTCCACTATAGAAAGAAAAAAAGAAATAGCAAATCCGCTAATAACTACTAGAAAAAAAAATAGGCTTTCTACATATATATCGTCCAAAACAAAAAAACGATTTTTATCAGCTGTAGCAAAGAAATCAACTTCATAGAATAGAAGTCGAAATATGAAGAAATAGATATGCCTAGCTACTTTATTCTATGGATAAAGGATCTAATTGATAGAGAAAGCACCGTAAAGATCAATTAATGAGGTTTTGAGCCGATACAATAAGAACTGCTTACTTATATATATCAGGATATAAAAATTAGGAATCCACTTATGTAATAGAGTCGATCCCCTAAGGTTGGTTTTGAGCAGCGGTGTAGTATCAGATCCCAAAGATAGTAAGTCTTTTCTTTCTTATGAAGAAAAGTCTTTTTCAAAGATTCTATAGAAATTTATATATCATTCATTAGCATATATGAAAATATATGAAAATATATATATATATCATTATATATCATATATGATGAAAGTATACGATATATGAAACCGAGATAGTTACCTTTCAGAAAATTTTAATGAGAGTGGAAATGCCAATCCTTTATTCTTATGAAGGTAGGAGAAAAGATAAAACTATAAAACTGATTCAATTTTTTATTAATCAAAATTCAAGTTTGAAACTCATGTAATTAACCCCTTTTCTTTTGGTTAACTCGAGAAAAAGAAAAAACGGAATAGATCTAATCTACTAATCTATAAGAAATCTCATTCAATTCGATATGGTCAATTAAAGAAAATGAATGGGACGACATCAAAAGAATTGACTTCTGAGCCGTATGAGGCAGGAAACTCTCAAGTACGGTTCTAAGGGAAGGAGTTTACCCACCTATTCCGACCGCGGAGAACAGGCCATTCGACAGGGAGATTCTGAAATTGCGGAGGCTTGGTTCGATCAAGCCGCCGAGTATT